TTACAGTATGCACACTATAATTACAACTTCACACAAATTTGTATTATAGGCTATGTTAGGACTTTAAAAAATAAGTACCTTTATTTTATTTCTCTTATATATTTTATTAAAAAAAATATTGTTATTCCAGTTTCGTAAGTACACAAAATGTTTCTTTTGCTTTGGGGGTTGGCCAAAAAAAGATAAAAGTACTGATTAGATTAAAATGGGGGGTAGGGGGGTTAACCTTAAAATAAAAGTTTAACTCATGTTCCAAAGTTGGAATCTTAAATAAACAAGCTCCGGGGGGAGAAACAAAAATAAAATATTGATAATTCAATAGGTAAAAAAATATATGTCTAAGATTCATGAATAAAATAACATACAATCTATCCTAGTAATATTATTAACCTCACCGTTAGTTCAGATTTAGGTTAAATAATCCCAACTTAAGATTTTATGGGGGATTGACTTCACAAAGAAAAAAAAACCTACAGATGAGGGCAGACTCAGTTATGGGGTTCCAAGTGCACCTTGCTATCAGGGATACTTCAGGCGGATGTCGGTTCAATTTAAAAGATAGCCAATCTACAAGAAATGCTCATAGATCCAGACCAGATGCCGGTTCAAGTTAAAAGATAGGACGTCTACTAGAAATGTCCATAGATCTGGTTGTTGGATCTTCGGGGGTCAGCTTGGTGGTTTCTCGCCTGTGGGTAAGACCAAAAATCAGAAGGGCACATAAACACTTCCATGGGGTAAATAGATGAATGTACGATATACATAATATGTACACCGCGTTACTCCAATGTTAACAAAGTTACTACAAGAGATATTTTAAGTCCCAGAATTCTGGCTTTGGAGGCCAGGGGTGGGGGTGAAAATCCCCCTCTTTTGAAAAAAAAAATTGATGCAAAAAAATTTTTTATAAGAAAAAAAAATTCTAAACAGATCTTCATGATTCCCCTAGTTAAAGAAAATAGAAGTGGTAGTGCTTGGAAAAAATGGAGGAGCCTGGATAGTTACTTAGAGGGAAGGAATAATTTCCCAATCTTCGGTTTACAAGACCGATGCTTTGTTTAAGCTATCTAAGTATCATTTAATTAGTTTGTTTTCCCATCAGCCTGTTAGAGGCATAATAATGAGGAAAAGTAAAAAATATAGGGTAGATGCGGCTTGTCCAATTTCAATAAATGGTTGTTCCACCGGCTGTCCCCCGATTCAGGTGAGAATAAGTGTATTAGATACTATGAGTCAAAATAGAATTTGAGTTATAGGTCGGAATGTAAGACTTCGTTGCTTAGATGTGTGAATCATTGGGATCAGGAGAAGAATAACAATTGATGCGAGGAGAGCTAAAACTCCGCCTAACTTATTGGGAATTGATCGAAGGATGGCGTACGCAAATAAGAAGTATCACTCTGGTTGAATGTGGGGGGGTGTAACTAATGGGTTGGCTGGGGTGAAGTTGTCTGGGTCGCCTAATAAGTTAGGAGAAAGTAGCGATAGAATAAAAAGTGCTGTTAATATAATTAAGAACCCTAGGGCGTCTTTATAAGAAAAGTAGGGGTGGAATGGGACTTTGTCTATATTAGAATAGATTCCTGTTGGATTATTTGAGCCGGTTTCATGAAGAAATAGGAGATGAATGATGCTTGCTCCGGCAATTAAAAATGGAAATAAAAAATGGAATGCAAAAAATCGGGTGAGTGTGGCTTTATCTACCGAGAACCCACCTCAAATTCATTGAACAAGTGAGTCTCCTATATAAGGGATTGCTGAAAGTAGATTGGTAATAACGGTAGCTCCTCAGAAGGATATTTGTCCTCATGGGAGAACATAGCCTACAAAAGCAGTTGCTATTACTAAAAACAGAAGAATTACGCCAATATTTCAAGTTTCTTTATATATATATGAGCCATAGTATAGTCCTCGTCCAATATGAATATAGATGCAAATAAAAAAGAATGATGCTCCATTGGCGTGGGTATTACGTACTAGTCAACCGTAGTTCACATCACGGCAAATGTGTGCTACGGATGAAAAAGCTGAGGATGTATCGGCTGTATAGTGTATCGCCAGGAATAACCCTGTAATAATTTGCGCAATCAGGCAGATTCCTAACAGAGAGCCGAAGTTCCATAAAGAAGAGATGTTTGAAGGGGTTGGGAGGTCTACAAATGATCCGTTAATAATTTTAATTAGTGGATGGGTTTTTCGAATTGGGTGGGCCATTAAAGTTTTTATAGTTGAATACAACATTGGCTTTTCAAGCCAGAGGTTTCGGTTAAAGTCCGAGTAAAAATAATGATATATTTAGGTTTTTTAGGGATATTAGGCTTAGTCTTTGGTTTAATTGCAGTGGCGTCAAATCCATCACCATATTTTGCTGCTTTAGGATTAGTATTGGCGGCTGTTTGTGGGTGTTGAGTGTTGGTTGAGCTGGGGGTATCTTTTTTATCCTTAGTTCTTCTTTTAATTTATTTAGGGGGGATATTAGTTGTGTTTGCATACTCTGCTTCTTTGGCGGCGGAGCCGTATCCTGAAGCTTGAGGGAGTTGATCAGTATTAGTTTATGTAGTATTTTATCTTTTATTAATTATTTTAGGATATATTTTTTTTAATTGTAGTGTAAGTTTAGAATTTTTATTTACAAATTATAATATAGAGTACAGTGTAATTGGTAATGATTGGGGGGGTATTGGAGTGATATATTCGCGCGGGGGATGATTTTTAATATTTTCAGGGTGAGTTCTTCTTTTAACTTTGTTTGTTGTTTTGGAAGTAACTCGTGGTCTGTCACGGGGGTCGCTACGTGCTGTGAGATACTAATAATAATATTATTAGTACTGAGGAGATTAAAAAAAAAAGTATATATATTTTGATAAGGCCTGTTTGAAAATTTGTAATGGTTTTGATAGCTGGCAATTGTTGGTTAGTAAGTCCTTTTGGTCCCGATTTTTCGTATCATATCATGTCTGTAGTATGGGTGGCGGTATTTTGTCCTCAAAGAAGGTTGATTTTAGGAGAAGATCGGTGAATTACTAGGGGAAAAAACGCTAATAGGTTAAAGAATGAGAACATTTTTGTTTTTATTGAAGTTTTTGATGTGATGTTTGCAATATCACTAGCTATAAGTAACCCTAAAAGTGAAACTAGAATAGCAGATAATTTTATGATTACAGGTATGGTTAAAATTTGTGTTTTTATAGGGGTAAAATTATAAATAATAATAAATCCTGAAATTATGCTTCCTCATGCAAGTCGTTTGATTGGGTTAATAATAAGATTATTATTTTCGTTAATTGGGGAAAACGGGAGATAACGTGGAAATTTTATTGATGAAAAGTAAATAATTCGAAAGCTGTATACTGCGGTAAATGATGTTGCTATAAGCGTTATACATAGTGCCAGAGAATTTAAATTTGAGTTGTTTATTGCCTCAATAATTGTGTCCTTAGAAAAAAATCCTGAGAGGAATGGGGTACCTGTGAGTGCAAGACTGCCGATGGTCATGCAAGAGGTGGTTATTGGTAATAAGTTTTGCAATCCCCCTATTTTACGAATATCTTGTTCATCATTTAGACTATGAATAATTGACCCGGAACATAAAAATAATATTGCTTTAAAAAATGCGTGAGTACAAATATGAAAAAATGCCAATTGTGGTTGATTTAATCCAATTGTTACTATTATTAAGCCTAATTGGCTTGAAGTTGAAAATGCCACAATTTTTTTGATATCATTTTGAGTTAGTGCGCAAGCTGCAGTAAATAAAGTAGTTAGGGCTCCTAGGGAAAGACAGATGGATAGTGCTATTTTATTGCTTTCTAATAAGGGTTGAAATCGAATTAGTAAAAAAATCCCGGCTACAACTATTGTGCTGGAGTGAAGTAATGCTGAGACAGGCGTTGGACCTTCTATGGCGGCAGGGAGTCATGGGTGAAGTCCAAATTGCGCGGATTTTCCTATTGCAGCTAAAATAAGACCTAGAAGAGGTAGTGTTGAATCTTTATCATATAATATAAAAATTTGTTGAATTTCTCATGAGTTGGTAAATATTAATAACCAGGCTATGCTAAGGATCAGTCCAATGTCTCCTACGCGATTATATACTACAGCCTGTAGTGCTGCGGTGTTTGCGTCAGCTCGTGCGTGTCACCACCCAATTAGTAAAAATGACATAATTCCGACTCCCTCCCAACCGATAAAAAGTTGAAATAAGTTGTTTGCGGTAATTAAAATTATTATAGCAATAAGAAAAATTAAAAGGTATTTAAAAAATCGGTCAATTTCTTTATCTGAGTGTATATATCAAGCTGCAAATTCAAGGATAGATCATGTTACAAATATAGCGATAGGGAAGAAAAGAATAGAGAATTGGTCAAATTTAAAACTTGAATAAATATCTGTATTAAAAATTGATATTCAGTGGAAAGTAGTTACAATAGATTCGAGTCCGTAGGCTATAAAAATTGTTAGTGGAATTAGGCTGGTTAGGAATGCAAATTTTACAGAATTTTTAACATGATTAATAGGTCAGTTTAAATATTTCTTTTTAGGTAAAATTAGTGGAAATGTGAGTATAAGCAGCGATAAAATTATAGATGAATTGAAAATTAATATTGAATTCATAACTTTTACATGGGGTTGCACCAAGAATCTTTGGTTCCTAAAACCAATGGATTACTATTATCCTTTAAAAGTTGAGTAGACTAAGGATTTTAACCATAGTAGTAGATAGTTAGCAATTTCTATGTCTCTTGACTCTTCTCGGTTAAAAAAGAGAATTTAACTCTTATTTCTAGAATCACAATCTAGTATTTTATTTAAATTATTTTAACATATATATATTCCTGAAATAAGTTCAGGTTTAAGAATAAACAACATCATTGGAATAATATGAATAGCTATAAGAAAATGTTCTCGTGTGTATGTTGGGGTGGTGGGGCTCAGATGAGTTGGAATAGGGCCTCGCTGGGTTATTAAAAATATATAAAGTGTATAGGAGGCTGTAATAAGTGTTCCAATCCCAGTAATCAAAATAGTTCAGTTGGATCAGTTAAATAATGATACTATAATTGTTAATTCACCTCATAAATTAAGTGAGGGGGGGAGGGCTATATTAGATAAATTAGTTAATAATCATCAGGTGGCTATAAGAGGTAACATTGTTTGTGCGCCTCGCATTAAAAGAAGGGTTCGGCTGTGAGTCCGTTCATAATTTATATTTGCTAGACAGAATAATGCTGATGAAATTAATCCATGTGAAATTATTAAAATAATTGCTCCGGATAAGCTTCATGGGGTTTGAATTAATGCTGCTGCAATTACTAGTCCTATATGGCTTACAGATGAGTACGCAATAAGTGATTTTAGGTCAGTTTGTCGCATGCAAATTATTCCGGTTATAATTACCCCTCACAGTGCTAAAATAATAAACGGATAAGATAATTCTTTAGACAGAGGTGTGAGTATTATTGAGATTCGTAGAATACCATAACCCCCTAATTTCAATAATACTGCTGCTAAAATTATAGACCCTGCGATTGGGGCTTCAACATGTGCTTTTGGAAGTCATAGGTGTACACCATAAAGAGGTATTTTAACCATAAATGCTAGCAAACATGCCATCCACCAAATTTTATCGGAGTATAATATAAGTTGTATAGGATTAATTAATTCTAACAAGAATAGTGATAAAGAGCCTGAGTAATTTTGTAAAATTAAGAGTGCTACTAATAATGGAAGAGAACCTGCTAATGTATAAAATAAAAAGTATGTTCCTGCATTTAATCGCTCTGCTTGATTTCCTCATCGTGTAATAATAATTAAAGTGGGGATTAAAGTTGTTTCAAATGCAATATAAAACATGATAATTTCTGTAGCAGCAAATGCTAGAATCAGAGACGCTTGAAGAATAATTATTATGGAAATATATACACGTTGTCGGTTTTCTGGGTTGTTTTTTAAATGGTTTTGGCTTGCTAAAATTATTATAGGAAGAAGCCAACATGTAAGAATTAATAGTGGTGATGATAAGGGGTCTAATCCGAGGTATTTGTTAACTATTACTATATATTCAGATGATAAATTAAATATTAATAAGCTTAATAGGGCGATGAGAAAGCTATTAATTTCTACTAACGGCCATAGAAATTTTTTATTGGAGAGCCAAACTACTGGTAGAAGCATTAAGGTTGGAATGAAAATTTTTAGCATTGCAGCAGATTAAGGTTATTTAGGTGGTCATTTCCATGAGTTCGTGTAGTGGCTACTATTAATGCTAGGCCAGTGCTTGCTTCACATGCCGAAAATGTTAACATGAATATAGGTAAAGAAAAGTATGACATTATTTCCGATTGAGTTGATCAAAATGACAAGGCAATAAATAATGCCAGTATTATTCCTTCAAGACAAAGCAAAGCAGATAAAAGGTGAATTCGATGAAATGCTAATCCCATTAAACCTAATAAGAATGATATAAAGAATGTAATGTATGTTGGGGACATAAAATATTTTTGGAATTTAACCAAAATTTACTAAGTCGAAATCAGTAGTCTTTCTTAGATTAAATATTTATTCTGCTCATTCTAATCCGCCTTGGATTCATTCATAAATTAATCCAATTGAAAGTAGAATAAGAATTATTGTAGATCATATTAGGGTGAATTCTGGGAGAAGTAGTTGGGAGGCTCATGGAGTGGGTAGAAGGAGGGCAATTTCAAGGTCAAAAAGGAGAAATAAGATTGCGATTAAAAAGAATCGAATTGAAAATGGGAGTCGTGCTGATCCTAATGGGTCAAATCCGCATTCGTAGGGTGATAATTTTTCTGAGTCCGGGTTATTTAAAGGTAATCAAAAGCTTAGGGTAATTAATACTAAAGATAAAATTGTTGAAATTATTACTATAATTATAATTAAGTTCACTATCTTCTCCTAGATTTTAACTAAGATTAAATGATTGGAAGTCATTTGTATTATTATACTAAAAAGATATGATCCTCATCAATAAATAGATACGTAGAGGAAAAGCCATACTACGTCTACAAAATGTCAATATCATGCTGCGGCTTCAAACCCGAAGTGGTGGTATGATGTGAAATGATAATTAATCTGTCGCATTAAGCAAACTAAAAGAAAAAGTGATCCAATAATTACATGTAAGCCATGAAATCCCGTTGCTACAAAAAATGTTGATCCATAAACTCCATCTGCGATTGTAAAGGGGGCTTCATAATATTCTATTGCTTGAAGAAGGGTAAAATATATACCTAAAATGATAGTAAAGAAAAGTGATTGAATAGCTTCTTTTCGACCCCCTTGCATGATGCTATGGTGAGCCCATGTTACTGTTACCCCTGAGGCTAATAGAACTGCAGTATTTAATAATGGAACTTCGAATGGGTCAAGCGGGATAATTCCAGTTGGGGGTCAACACTCCCCTAGTTCTGGTGTAGGGGCTAAGCTTGAATTGTAGAATGCTCAAAAAAATCCAAGAAAAAAGAATACTTCTGATGTAATAAATAAAATTATTCCGTATCGGAGTCCTTTTTGAACTGGGGTGGTATGGTGTCCTTGAAATGTTCCTTCTCGAATAATATCTCGTCATCATTGAAATATTGTTATAAGTATTACAACTAGACCTAAAGACATAATAATTATAGATCCGAAGTGAAATCATATTGCTAAGCCTGATGTTATTAGTAATGCGGCGATAGCTCCTGTTAGTGGTCAAGGACTAGGGTCAACTATATGGTAGGCGTGTGCTTGGTGGGCCATTATACATTTTCTTGTAAATATAGGCTTAAAAGAAGGACAAATACATAAGCTTGAATTATTGCAACTGCAATTTCTAAAAGAGTAAGAAGAAATAAAATTATTATTGTTAAAATTGATACTACTGGTATTATAGGAAGGAGGACTAATGTGGCTGTAGCGATTAATTGAATTAATAGGTGGCCCGCCGTTAAATTAGCTGTTAGTCGGACTCCTAAGGCTAATGGTCGAATAAAAAGGCTAATTGTCTCGATAATAATAAGGATTGGAATTAATAAGGTTGGAGTACCTTCTGGTAAGAGGTGCCCAAAAGCAGCAGTAGGTTGATTTCGAAGGCCAATTAGAATTGTAGCTAGTCAAAATGGTACTGCTAATCCAAGATTTAAGGATAGTTGTGTTGTAGGGGTAAATGTGTATGGGAGAAGACCTAGAAGGTTAATTATAATTAAAAATACTATTAAGGATGTTAGAATTATAGCTCATTTATACCCGCCAATATTAATTGGGGCTATTAGTTGTTTAGCAAATTTTTGTGTAAATCAGATTTGTAGTGTGGATAGGCGGTTATTTAATCATTTATTAGTTGGGCTTGGGAATAATAATCAAGGTAGAATTATTGCTACTATAATTAATGGAATACCTAATATTGTGGGGCTTAAAAATTGATCAAAAAAACTTAAATTCATGGTCAGTTTCAGGGTTCAGGTTTATTTTTATTTATACTTTGTGATGTTGGCTCATTTAGGTTATTGAAGTTACTAATTTTTAAGGTTAAGATTAATAAAAAAATAATTCAAGATACTAAAAAAATAGCAAATCAGGGCCCAGGGTTTAATTGTGGCATATCATTAAGGGTGGGTTAAATCACCGATCTACAGCTTAAAAGGCTATTGCTTATTTGAAAGCTTCTTAATGATAATTCTAATATAGATGAAGATCAATTTTGGAAGTAGTTTAATGGGGTTGCTTCTACAACAATTGGTATAAAGCTGTGATTTGCTCCGCAAATTTCTGAACATTGGCCATAATATACTCCTGGGCGGGATGCAATAAAGGTTGTTTGATTTAATCGTCCTGGGATAGCATCAGTTTTAATACCTATAGATGGAACTGCTCATGAGTGTAAAACGTCTTCTGCGGAAATGAGCATACGAATGGGGGATTCTATTGGTACTACTATTCGATTATCCACTTCTAGCAGTCGAAATTGTCCTGGCAAGAGATCTTCAGTGGGTAGTATATATGAGTCAAATATTAAATCTTCATAATTTGTAAATTCATAACTTCAATATCACTGATGTCCAATAGCTTTAACTGTAAGGTGAGGATCATTAATTTCATCTATTAAATATAAAATCCGTAGTGATGGGAGGGCGATTACAATTAAAATAATAGCTGGTATAATTGTTCATACTATTTCAATTTCTTGGGCGTCTATGGCATTAGTGTTAGTTAATTTTGTAGTCATTATAATTGTAATAATATATAGAACCAATGTGCTAATTAAAAAAACTGCTATTAACGCGTGATCATGAAAATGTAATAGTTCTTCTATAATAGGGGAAGCTGCATCTTGAAAACCTAGTTGTGATGGATGTGCCATTGAAAGACGTATAAGATTTAAACTTATAATAAAATCATGACAAGATTTTGTAATATTTTACTAACGTCTCATAAGTAAGTGACAGAGTGGTTATGTGGTTAACTTGAAATTAACCTACGTGGGTTCAATTCCCCCCTTTCTTGTTAATAAATTCGGGTTTGAACATACGAAGGTTCTTCAAATGTATGATATGGTGGGGGACACCCGTGTAATCATTCAACATTTGTGGAACTTAACTCAGTTGTTAATACTTCACGCTTTGATGAAAATGCTTCTCAAATAATAAATATTATTATAATTACTGCAACAAGGGAAATTAATGACCCAATTGATGAAACTGTATTTCACAATGTATAAGCGTCAGGATAGTCTGAATATCGTCGTGGTATCCCCGCTAGGCCTAAGAAATGTTGTGGGAAGAAAGTTAAATTTACCCCAATAAATATTACTCCGAAGTGAACTTTTGATCAAGTTGAGTGTAAAGTATACCCAGAAAATAGTGGAAATCAATGCACAAATCCGCCTATGATAGCAAATACAGCTCCTATGGACAACACATAGTGAAAATGTGCTACTACATAATAAGTATCATGCAGAACAATATCCAATGATGAATTAGCAAGAACAATGCCAGTTAGTCCGCCAACGGTAAATAAAAAAATAAAACCTAAAGCCCATAACATTGCAGCGTCTCATTTAATTGATCCCCCATGTATTGTTGCTAATCAACTGAATACTTTAACCCCGGTAGGGATGGCAATAATTATTGTAGCTGATGTAAAGTAGGCCCGGGTATCAACATTGAGGTCAACTGTAAATATGTGATGGGCTCAGACAATGAATCCTAGTAATCCAATTGATATTATGGCTCATACTATACCTATATAGCCAAATGGTTCTTTTTTTGCCGAATAATATGTTACAATATGGGAAATTATTCCAAACCCAGGAAGAATAAGAATGTAGACCTCCGGATGACCAAAGAATCAGAACAGATGTTGGTACAGAACAGGATCACCTCCGCCCGCAGGGTCAAAGAATGTAGTATTTAGGTTTCGATCTGTTAAGAGTATTGTGATTCCTGCAGCAAGGACTGGTAATGAAAGTAAAAGAAGGATAGCAGTAATTAGTACGGACCAAACAAATAGTGGTGTTTGGTATTGCGATATTGATGATGGTTTTATATTAATAGAAGTTGTAATAAAGTTAATAGCCCCTAAAATTGATGAAATACCTGCTAAATGTAATGAAAAAATTGTTAAATCGACTGAAGCCCCGGCGTGTGCTAAATTGCTTGCTAGAGGGGGATAAACAGTTCAGCCCGTTCCTGCCCCGGCTTCAACTCCGGAAGATGCTAATAATAAAAGGAATGATGGGGGAAGTAGCCAAAAACTTATATTATTTATCCGCGGAAATGCTATATCTGGGGCTCCGATTATTAATGGTACTAATCAATTTCCAAAGCCTCCAATTATTACTGGCATTACTATAAAAAAAATTATTACAAATGCGTGGGCAGTTACAATTACATTATAGATTTGATCATCCCCAAGAAGAGTCCCAGGTTGGCTTAATTCAGCTCGAATTAAAAGACTTAAGGCAGTGCCTACTATTCCAGCCCAAGCACCGAATACTAGATACAGAGTGCCAATATCTTTATGATTTGTTGAAAATAGTCATCGAGTGATTATCACAGGTAAAATGGCCGAACTAGGTGTAGGGTTGTAGCCCCTTTTATAAAGGTTAGAGTCCTTTTTTTATCAAGTCTTGTGGTGTATAGCACATGAAATTGCAAATTTTAAAGGGAGAATTGGATTTCTCCGGGACTTCTCCCGCGTTTTTGTCCAGCAACGCGGGAGAAGTAGATTAAAGCTCGCTGGGTTGAGCGTTTAGCTGTTAACTAAAATGTCGTAGGATAAAAGCCTTCTAATCTAGAAAGGTCTTAGCTTAATTAAAGTATCTGGGTTGCATTCAGGTGATGTGGGATAAAGTCCTGCAGATCTTAAACAAGAGCTAGAAGATTTTAACTTCTACTAAAGGCTTTGAAGGCCTTTGGTCTAAATTAGCCTAAGTTCTTAAAGAAATAAGTTAATTATTAAAGGTGTAATTGGGAGGAGTATATTAGATAAAATAATTGTTAGTGGTAGCGGATTTGGTGTGTTGTTTTTAAATCGTCAATGAAGTTTTGAATTAGATATATTTGGGGAGGAGGTCAGACATACGGCATAGGATAGTCGTAGGTAAAAAAATAAGCTTAATAAAGCTGATAGAGCCATAAAGGAGGCTATAATTATTAGACTTTGTTTAGTAATCTCTTGAAGAATAAGTCATTTTGGTATAAATCCGGAAGTTGGGGGGAGTCCACCTAGGGATATAAGTGTAATTATTATTATTGCGGTTAAGATTGGATTTTTAATCCATGATATAGTAAGTTTATTAATATTTAATGAATTAAAATGGATTAATATAATAAATATACATAAAGTTATGAGAAGGTAAATTAATAGGTTTATTATTATTAAATGGGGTAAAAATGATAAAATAAAAATTATTCACCCTATATGTGCGATAGATGAGTAAGCTATGATCTTTCGTAACTGTGTTTGATTTAACCCACCTCAGCCCCCAATTAATGTTGATAATAATGCTATAATAATTAATATATCTGAGTTCAAAAGGTGATGTGTTATGATTAGGAGGGTTATTGGTGCCAGTTTTTGTCAAGTCGATAAAATTAAACATGTTAATAGATCCAGGCCTTGGAGGACGTCTGGCATTCATAAGTGAAATGGGGCAATTCCTAATTTTATTGATAGGGCGATGGTTAATATAATCGTTGGGAGATAAGTCTGAATATTTGTAATTGTTCACTCTCCGGTAAATCATGCATTAATTGTTGATGAAAATAAAATTAAAGCAGAGGCTGATGCTTGGATTAGAAAATATTTAGTAGCGGCTTCAATTGCTCGTGGGTGGTGAAGTTTTGTTATTAATGGAATAATCGCTAGTGTATTAATTTCTAATCCCATCCAAGCTAAAAATCAGTGGTTACTAATAAATGTAAGCATAGTTCCTAGGGAAAGGCTCGATAATAAAATTGATAATGCATAAGGGCTCATTAGTGGAAGAAGGGTTTTAACCAACATATTTGGGGTATGGGCCCAAAAGCTTATTTAGCTTATTTCACTAAGGAGAGGTGTAAGTGGATGCACAAGGGGTTTTGATCTCCTAAGAATAGGTTCAAATCCTTTCTTCTTAAAGGAAATGAGGGGGTTCGAACCCCTATATTTCACTATATCAAAGTGAGTCCTAACTTTCGGGCACATGTCCTAGATTATTGGGGGAATACCAGAGGTTAAAATAGGTAGTGAAATATGAAAAATAGTTATAGCAATAGTAATTGGTAAAAAATTTTTTCAAATTAAGTGTATTAATTGATCATATCGAAATCGTGGGTATGATGCTCGCACTCATAAAAATAGTATTGATAAAATAGTTGCTTTAATTATTAGATTTAATGTAAATATCTCTGGTTGGTGGTGATTATAAGTTAAACCTAAAAATAAAATTGTTGAAAGGGTATTTATTAATAAGATGTTTGCGTATTCAGCTAAAAAAAATAGGGCAAATGGGCCCCCTGCATATTCTACATTAAATCCTGATACAAGTTCTGATTCCCCTTCAGTAAGGTCAAATGGGGCTCGATTTGTCTCTGCGAGGGTTGAGGTAAATCATATTGCTGCTATTGGTCAGGCAGGAATAATTAATCATGTAAATTCTTGGGTTGTATTAAAATTTATTAGTGAAAAACTCCCTGTCATTAATACTAAGCATAATAAAATTAACCCTAGTGTGACTTCGTATGAAATTGTTTGTGCTACTGCGCGTAAAGACCCGATTAATGCGTATTTTGAGTTTGATGATCATCCTGAGCCAAGTACTGAATACACAGCTAAACTTGAAAGTGCAAGAATAAATAAAATACCTAAGTTAATATTAGACAAGTTGTTTGGTATAGGGAGAGGGGTTCAAATAATAAGTGATAGGGTTAGGGCTAGAACGGGTATAACAATAAATAAAATTTGTGAGGATGTTGATGGTCGAATAGGTTCTTTAATAAAAAGTTTTAAACCATCAGCTAGCGGTTGGAGAATTCCTATTGGTCCTACAATATTTGGACCTTTACGTAGTTGTATGTATCCTAGAACTTTTCGTTCTACAAGGGTTAAAAATGCTACTGCCAGTAGTACTGGAATGATGTATAAAAGGGGGTTAATTATTAAGGAGATAAAAGAAGTCATAGTTAGAGAGGGGAGTTGAACCCCTGAGAGAAAGATTTTAGATCTTTTGCAATTACCAGACTCTGCCACTCTAACTAACCCTTATCTTGGGTTTGTTAATTCGCCTAAGTCTATTTTAATTGTTTTCAATAGGAGAAGGTGGGGCTTGTTTTTATATTGGCCCCATTTTTTCGGCCCTTTCGTACTAGAAAAAATTTTTTATAGATAGAAACTGACCTGGATTACTCCGGTCTGAACTCAGATCACGTAGGACTTTAATCGTTGAACAAACGAACCTTTAATAGCGGCTACACCATTGGGGTGTCCTGATCCAACATCGAGGTCGTAAACCCGCTCGTCGATAGGGACTCTTGGAGAGGATTGCGCTGTTATCCCTAGGGTAACTTAGTTCGTTGATCAATATATTGGATCAATTATGTTAAATATTTTATTTTTTAGAACTGTAGTCCTTGAATTAAGATATTCTCTTCATCTCGGAGGTTTTGCTTTTCTCCGTGGTCGCCCCAACCTAAAATTTTAATCATATTGTTTTATTTTATATTTAGTCTTTTGAGTTTTATATTAAACAATTGACTATGTATTTAAAGCTCCATAGGGTCTTCTCGTCTTATATTTGTATTTCCGCTTCTGCACGGAAAAATCAATTTCATTGATTAATTTAGGGAGACAGTTGAACTTTCGTCTTGCCATTCATACTGGTCTTTATTTAGAAGACAAGTGATTACGCTACCTTTGCACGGTCATAATACCGCGGCCGTTGAACTTGATGTCACTGGGCAGGCAGGACCTCTTATACCTTAATTGCAAGAGGCGATGTTTTTGGTAAACAGGCGAAGTTCGCGTTTGCCGAGTTCCTTCCTATATTTTTAATCTTTCTAATGTGCTCCTGTGTTGGGTTAACGATAGGTTAAAATAGGTTTTTCTTGTGAAAATGTTATTCTTCCCTCAATAGGTTCGTTAATTATCAGAGAATTATTCGTTCTGATTTACACTTGCACTAAGAGAATATCTTCTTATTACTCATTCTAGTATAATCTCATCTATTTAGATAGATTGACTTAATGGCTGTGATGAATTAAGATTATTTTATTGTTATAACAAGATTTATTAAATTAAGCTTTAACGCTTTTATAATTGATTGCTGCTTTTAGGCCCACATAGTTAATTTCTTTTATTAATACAATCATTATTCATTATTTTAGGTTGTATCCTTCATTAATAGAGCTGAACCTCTATTAATTAACTTTAAAATATTATTTTTACTTTATTTGTTAAAAGGTATTTTAAGTTGAATTTAAGTTCATTTATTAAGTAACCAGCTATTACTAAGCTCGTTAGGTTTATCACCACTACTAGGAAGTCATCCCACTCTTTTGCCACAGAGAAGGGTTGGCTCGTTTTGCTGCTTCGTAGTAGCTCGTTTAGTTTCGGGGTGTCTAACTTAAGTTCTTTATGTTAGGTTAAACTTACTAGACCATGATGCAAAAGGTATAAGGTTAAATCTTTGCTTTTTATTGTTTTTATGATTTATTTAATTTCTATTTCATTTTTCCTTTGCAGTACTATTTGTATTGCGCTAGTTAATTTTTCTATCTCCTATATTAAAATGGTAAAAATGTTTTATTATTTGGTTAAAAATATTATTTATTTATTAAGGTAAAGTAGGCTAAATTTATTACTCAAAATAACTTGAATTTAACAAGTATCTTCTTGGTGTAAGCAAGATGCTATATTTTAGCTATATTTTGATAATCCAAGTACACCTTCCGGTAAACTTACCATGTTACGACTTTCCTCTTCTTTTGTTTTCTTTTTATTATTTAATTAATTGGTTTTTGAGGAGGGTGACGGGCGGTGTGTGCGCGCTCTAGGGCCTATTTAAAAAGAACACTCTGCTTTCTTTTTACTGCTAAATCCGCCTTTAAATAGTTTTTCATAAGATTTTCCGTATTTTCTAGTTTAGAAAATGTAGCCCATTTCTTTCCACTTAATTCGCTACACCTTGACCTGACGTTTTTATGTTTATCATTATGCCTACTATTCTTCATTTAAATGGTGAGCTGACGACGGCGGTATATAAGCGGTATTGGCAATAAGTGGTGAGGTTTAGCGGGGATTATCAATTATAGAACAGGCTCCTCTAGGGGGGTGTAGAGCACCGCCAAGTCCTTTGAGTTTTAAGCTGTGGCTCGTAGTACTCGGGCGGGTTGGCTCCTAAGTTTAAGGCTAAGCATAGTAGGGTATCTAATCCTAGTTTGTTTCTTAGCTTTCGTGGGTTCAAGTAGTTTGTTTGTTAGAATATCTTTCGTTTATGGTTTGCCGTTTAACAAATACGTACGACAGTTGAGTTAATTTTTATTTCTATTTACTTAAATATGGTTTAATCACGCTTTGGGCCGTTTTTATTAATTTGAGTTTCTCGTATAACCGCGGTGGCTGGCACGAAATTTACCAACTCTAAAAATTATTACTGATTCAAGCTTATTGACGCTTATTTTTCAATGTTTACCACTGCTGAATTCCTGTGGAGGTGTGGCTTGGCAAGATGTTATGGGCAAAAATTGTGCCTGATATCCGCTCCTTATTTACTCATGGGTAAAGAAGGGCATTTTCACAGGGGTGCTGAGACTTGCATGTGTAAATATAATTTTAATTAATAATAAGGCTAGGACCAAACCTTTGTGTTTTTGAGATGTATTAAAATCTATCTTAGCATTTTCAGTGCTACGCTTTAATTAAGCTACATAAAC